GGATGAATCGAAATATCGCTGCTACGCCAAAACTCGGCGCAAAGAACCAACCAGATTGCCCCAGTGGATAAATAAGGAATACGGAAACGAAAACAGCGATTGGAGCAGAGAATGAAATTGCATTATAAGGCCGCAATTGAACAGACCGAGCAAGTTCAAATTGACGTAACATGAAACCTATTAGTGCAAAAGCCCCATGGAGAGCGACAAAAGTCCACAGACCGCCTAATTGACACCAACGAGTAAAATCCCCTTGCGCTTCCGGGCCCCATAGTAGCAACAAAGAGTGTGCTAAACTATTGGCAGGGGTGGAAACTGCCGCGGTTAAGAAATTACAACCTTCCAAATAGGAACTAGCCAATCCATGGGTATACCAAGAAGTTACAAAAGTTGTCCCTGTAAACCAACCCCCTAAAGCGAAATAAGCACAAGGAAAGAGCAATAGGCCGGACCATCCTACAAAAACGAAACGGTCCCTTCGTAACCAGTCGTCCATAATATCAAATAGATCATTTTCTTCTTTAGTAACTCTACCAAGGGCTATAGTCATAGTGATCCTCCTATTCAATTACTTCAACCATTTCCGAGCACCTCATATCACTTCCAAGGCATACGATAGTTTGATTATCTGTGGACGATTTCTTTCTCGTTCAATGCCCTTTTTCAAAGGTCTCGAAGATAGAAATTTTTCATTTTTATCTATGGGGTCACAACCGAGGTCGTGGTAAATCCATGAATTTGATTCGATTAGTTTTTCTTATACTATAGAAATAAACATTTGAATTCAGCATTATTCCATGACTCCTATTTCAAAGCCTATCTTTTAAGTTAAGGAAAAATGAAAATAAAAGTAACCCCTCTTTTCCCACTCGCTCTCTATTGCATGGGTGGAAGAACAAAAATTGGATTCTGAAAAAAAAAGAAAGATATTGAAAAAAAATTGACTTTCGAAATCCATTTTTATGTGTAGCGGAAAGGAGTTGCGATTTCTTCTTATTCCTATAGAACATCTAGTAACAAGAATATGAAATCGTAAATAGCGAAAAATTCTTGCCTTGCGCGGTCTAAGTCTAAGGAAATACAAAAAATCCGCTTATACAATTTCATCTACATCGAATTTATATATCAGAATAGTGGATAGAGGCATCATTCAAGGAGTCAGGTCTACTTACTTTATCTTTCTTTCCAATTTTATGGTGGGTTTGATAAGAACCCTTTTTGTTTTGTTTATAAATAATCGAAAAAAGAGTTTTTTATTTTTTATATAACCTGCTTGTTTTATTATAACAAGTCCTATATGAAAATGCCCGCTGAAGAGAAAATCTATCTGATTGTTTCTCAGCCAATATCGAATTTTAGAAAGAAAAAACAAGAATTTTCTTCTTTTTTTTATTAACATTAAGAAAAAAGAATATAATTAAAATGGAATTGGCAATATAATTTTTATGGACTTTTGAAAGAAAAAGGAAGGATTTTTTGCAATCGTTATTTCTTGCCTCTGTCATATCACGGAAACCTTTCGATTTGGAACGGGGAGAGATGGCTGAGTGGACTAAAGCGGCGGATTGCTAATCCGTTGTACAATTTTTTTGTACCGAGGGTTCGAATCCCTCTCTTTCCGCCCCCTCGGATCATTTGGGACTTTCGAATTGGAAGGAATTCTGACCCCCGGATTTTCTCATAGATAAATGTACGAAACAAATCCAATTTGTAAGAAAAAATTCCAAAAAAATTTGGATTTTTACTCCTCACGCCCAGGATTACGTCCTGGGTCATTAGATAAGAATCCAAAGATAAAGAGGGAAACAAAGAATATCACTACTGTATAAACAAAAAGTTTGAGAGTAAGCATTACATAATCTCCAAGATTTTTTTTTAAGGAATAGATTACCCGTTTTTCCTTACCACACAGATCCACTAGGATGGGTTTTGTTTATTTTTACACCTAAAAATGCAAAAATCAATTCTGGAAAAAAATTGCAAGAATTGATTTATAATAAGCACTCTTATCAATATCAAAAATTAGGTTAGGTATTGTGTGGGTACCTAAAGGTACCTGCTCAACGTAGGTGCAGGGGGTGGGGTAGAAAGGCGGATCCCAATTTATTGCTGCAGCTATACATTCAATGTAGAAGAATTCGAATTTTAGAATCGAAGGTTCATATTCATAATATAAGACTTCTCGGCTTTTATTCATTTTTAGAATTTTTTTGGAATGAATACATCATTCAATTTGGCAGACAGAACAGAGTAGTAAAGATTTCATCGAAAACTTACAGCAGCTTGCCAAACAAAGGCTAATAGAAAAAAGAGTATAGGTATGACAGGCATAAAATCCACGATGGGGTTGAAAATGGCATAAGCTTCGGGCAATTTGGCGAAGAAAAAACTAGTCGGATAAAGAACAGAATTAAAACAGATACAGGTTAAACTAAGTATATTAGGCATAACAAGCATTTCGTTCTTGTAGAGTAGATAATTGGATTTTTATTGAGTTATTTTTCTAAGGGAAAAAAGAAAAGGCGGGTTCAAAATCCTTTTTTCTTCGGACTTTCCCAAACGCAAAATACCTCCTTGTATTCGCACTCTCAAATGAGAATGGAAGAAATTCGACTTTCATATAATATCTTAATAGAATTCCATGTAATGATCAATGCATTTTTTGGATTCTATATTATCCGCATGTCTAGAATCCTAGCAAGAGAGTATCCCTCATTTTTTATGTAATTGAAGTGGGATTGACGAATAACAAATAAACATAATAGTGTTTATTAGTGTCGCATAAAACCAGAAATGGGGCGTGGCCAAGTGGTAAGGCAGCGGGTTTTGGTCCCGTTATTCGGAGGTTCGAATCCTTCCGTCCCAGATTTTTTCTGATGAAACGAAAGATGAAATCATATTGTACCCCACACGAGACAAAAGAAAGTTTATTAAAGAGAATAATTATCTCTTATGAACTCTTAGATTAGATGCATTTCTAAGCATTCTTTTTCTTTCTCAGAAAACATAATCAAGTGTCAAGTCCAGTCAAATTGAATATCTTTATTTTCATGAAAAATTGGGTCTATCAGTCACATTCAGGATATGCCCCTACTACTACTCATTACTCATATGTGTTTTGAAATTCGAACTTCTTAGATAAACTTTATGCTCCATATCCATGAAGGGGGAATTCTTACATGATACATTTGACATCTAATGTGAAAGAAAAGAAGGACCCCCTATTTCTTTTTCCCGAACTAAAGAACTAAAGTAAGTAAATAAAAAGAAAATAAAGGGGGTATCCTAATTCTATATTTCATGGCCAGATTAAAGAATAGGAAGTTTTTAGTTTCAGCACAGGTCTTAAAACTTTTGACCAAGATCGGCTTGCGAAAAAAGAAAAAGGGTTTCTATTCTATGGATAGGAACTCCATTTTTGTATTTTAGATATTATCTGATTTGCAAATATCCATTTCTAAATCAATGGAATGTGAGGATTAGAGAGAAATTCATATATTCTGTCTACTCGGCTTTCGAATTAATTGCAAAAATTTTAAACTTGACGTAAAACACTGTATAAAAAATGAGACCTATCCCTTTATGATAGAGATAGATTTTTGTTGTATTATATTATTAGTAAAAAGGGCCCCTCTTTGGTTAAGCGAAAACCATCTCGATCTGCGATTCTTTAAATATCCAGAATGATCCATTCTGGTAAGGATAAGGTAAGAACTGTTCGTTGGATAGAATGGATTCCAAAAATCATACTTCTCCTGATTTTTGATTTGGAGTTGCTTCTTTTAGGTAAAAGAAAGAATGCTATAAGTAAAAGCAAAGGCCTTAATTTGACTTTACACGAAATGTGTTTTTTTTACTTCATTTTTTCCCTCTTTTGGTATTCGAGTCGAAGAAGTACGAGAATTCTATAACTACCAAAAAACTTTCAATCTTTTCATTGGAATAGTTTATTTAGTTAATAGTTAATTGTTTTTGTTATGGAAAAATATATTGCTAATCTAATTCTAATATAATAATTAAATTAATTAAACTTTTTTTGAGGTTGATAGTTTATTTGTTGGAGAAGAGTCGATCCTTCGCTTCTCATTTCAGGATTGACCATCTCGAGTCCTCTGTTGAGGATGGAAATTCAATAAAAAATAAGTCTTAAGCAAACTTGTTTATTCGTCTTTTTCGAACTATGTTTCCTTCATATGATAGAATATGGGTTTAAATAAATTGGATCTTTGCGGAGTCTTCCCCGATAAATACTTATTTCTTTTATCCATATTTCTCCATAGATAGCAAGTTTGAATTAGTATACAAAAAACTAAACTAAACCAATGACTATTCATGATCCCATCCATATTGGATCAATTCCCTATACCACTTTGCAATGAAATTAGAGGAATGTTTGTTATGGTAAAACTTCGTTTAAAACGATGTGGTAGAAAGCAACGTGCGACTTGAAGGACATGATCGATTGTGGATTTTGTTATCCATCATTTTCCATAGTAATGAAAATGCTCTTGGCTCGACATAGTCTGTTCTATTCGTCCCGAACCAAATTTGCGCTGGGTTGTTTGTAAGTAAATAGTACACGATGGAGCTCGAGAGGACAGAATTGATTTTTTATCAAGGGAAAGAATCTAGGGTTAGTGAAAACTAATAAATTAGGCCAACTTTGTCAGTCTATCCTTAATATAGAAATCGAAAGGTTAAAATAAGAAGAAAGTCCAATTTTGGAAGATTGGAAAAACTCTTTCAATTAAAAGTCTATCAGAATCAATCGCCCATATTCGATTTCTATAGAAGAGGGAAATGCTTTATCGAAGGAAATAAGAAAAAAAGGGTATGTTGCTACTCTTTTGAAAGAAAAAAGAATAGGAATTCCCGAAGTAATGTCTAAACCCAAGGATTTCACAAATCAAAGATAAAGAATTCCGGAACAAGTAAACGCGATTTTCAATTGTCTCAACAATAGAATTGGATCAGAATAAGGAATAAAAGTCAATTCGTTCGAGATGAGACAAAGAAAAGAGTTTAGAGACGACTCAAAAAATTTGGAAGGATTTTTCCTTTTAAGTCTGTCAGTCAAAATTAACCAACTTGAGTCATGAGTATAAATGAAATTTGTTTTTTCTGTAAGGAAATTAATGCAAGTCATAGTCTAATTTCTATCTACTTGTATTATAGACAGAAATTCGAATCTTTTTCTCGAGCCGTATGAGGAGAAAACCTCCTATACGTTTCTAGGGGGGGCATTGTTTAGCTACATCTATCCCAATAAGCTGTCTATCGAATCGTTGCAATTGATGTTCGATCTCGAAGAGAAGGAAGAGATCTTCGAAAAGTAGGTTTTTATGATCCGATAAAGAATCAAACTTGTTTAAATGTTCCAGCTATTCTCTATTTCCTTGAAAAGGGTGCTCAACCTACAAGAACTGTTTATGATATTTTAAGGAAGGCAGAATTCTTTAAAGAAAAAGAAGGAACTTTGAGTTAATTGAAGAACTAAATGAATAAAAAAGTAGGAGAGGATCACTAGTATCCCTCGTTGTTTAATTATTTAGACACAATTTGCCTCTTTCTTAGTCCTATTTTTGACTGGATTTATGTCGTGCCAATCCAACATAAGCCCTTATTTTATTTACTTTTTCTATCTAATTTGTTTTCTTACCATTGTATTTCCATTGACAAAGGTCTATTGAACAAATAGAATTTGTAGATAGATAGGTCTCTTTATCCTCACTCCATATTAGGTTTTTCTGTCTACACTTCGCTCAAATGATAGGGTTGTCCCTCTTGCATGTACTCTCATACAAGATTTCTTTATATAAAGAAATCTAAATTGCTAAAAAAATGACAATTTTGCTATCGTGATTGGGGCCGCTCCTTTTTTAACCTTAGTGAAATTTAGCCGGACCTGTTCATTTTGGCATTTGAGTGTTTTTAATGGGCGATAAAATCTTTCTTTTAATGTTTTGCTAGTTCAATGTTTTGACAGGAGCGTGCGGTGTAATTCCATTGATTTTTGGGTTTCGATCGTATCTAAGATCCTATTTTATCTGGGTTGCTAACTCAATGGTAGAGTACTCGGCTTTTAAGTGCGACTATGATCTTTTACACATTTGGATGAAGCAACAAATTCGTCCAGACTCTTGGTAGAGTCTAGAAGACCACGACTGATCCTCAAGGGTAATGAATGGAAAAAATAGCATGTCGTAATAAAATCAATTTCTTATTTTGGATTTTTGGAATGGAATAAAAAATTCCGATTTTCTGGGTCTAGTGAATAAATGGATAGAGCCTGGCTCCAATTCTGGTAAAATAAAAAGCAACGAGCTTAACTTCTTAATTGAAATGATTCCCCGATCTAATTAGACGTTAAAAATAGATTAGTGCCTGATGCGGGGAAAGGTTGGGTTTTCCTATGAACGGACCCTTGATTTTTTCTTTTTTTTTTAGAAATCCTAATTATTCTTGATTATGGATTGAAAAGGGATGTTATGGATTGAATGTGTAAAAGAAGCAGTATATTGATAAAGAGACTGGATTCCAAAGTCAAAAGAGCGATTGGCCTGCAAAAATAAAAGATTTGTTCTCTTTTGTAATTAGAACAAACATAAACTAATTGGATAGAAAAGGAAAAGATCTGTGGATTAGATTCCTTTTCCTTCCAGGGTTTGTATTAAAAAATGCAACACCCTGTTTTGACCATATTGCACTATGTATCATCATTTGAGAAACCGAGAAATGCTTCTTCTTTCTGATTCAAGTAGAAATACAAATGGAAAAATTGGAAGGGTATTCAGAAAAACAGAAATCTCGTCAACAATACTTCGTTTACCCACTTCTCTTTCAGGAGTATATTTATGCATTTGCCCATGATTATGGATTAAAAGGTTCCGAACCTGTGGAAATTGTTAGTTGTAATAACAAGAAATTTAGTTCACTACTTGTGAAACGTTTAATTATTCGAATGTATCAGCAGAATTTTTGGATTAACTCGGTTAATCATCCTAACCAAGATCGATTGTTGGATTCCAACAATTTTTTTTATTCTGAGTTTTATTCTCAGATTCTATCTGAGGGGTTTGCGATCGTTGTAGAAATCCCATTCTCGCTACGAGAATTATCTTGTCCGAAAGAAAAAGAAACACCAAAGTTTCAGAATTTACGATCTATTCATTCAATATTTCCCTTTTTAGAAGACAAATTTTTGCATTTACATTATCTATCACATATAGAAATACCCTATCCTATCCATTTTGAAATCTTGGTTCAACTCCTTCAATACCGGATCAAAGATGTTCCATCTTTGCATTTATTGCGATTCTTTCTCAACTACTATTCGAATTGGAATAGTCTTATTACTTCAATGAAATCGATTTTTCTTTTGAAAAAAGAAAATAAAAGACTATTTCGATTCCTATATAACTCTTATGTATCAGAATATGAATTTTTCTTGTTGTTTCTTCGTAAACAATCTTCTTGCTTACCATTAACATCTTCTGGAAC